GTCCCCGTAGCTTACCTTCAAAGCATGACACTGAAGATGTCAAGACGGCCGCTTAACGCTTCCCGAGGACAAAAGACTTAGTCCTAACCTTACTATTAATTCTTGCCAGACTTATACATGCAAGTATCCGCGCCCCAGTGTAAATGCCCCTAATTCCTTAACCAGGACAAGAGGAGCAGGTATCAGGCACACCCTCCGTAGCCCCAGACGCCTTGCTTAGCCACACCCCCACGGGTATTCAGCAGTAACTAACATTAAGCAATAAGTGCAAACTTGACTTAGCCATGGCAATACCAGGGTTGGTAAATCTTGTGCCAGCCACCGCGGTCATACAAGAAACCCAAATTAATCGTATACGGCGTAAAGAGTGACTCAATATTATCGCCACACTTGAGGCCAAAACATATCCAAGCTGTCATAAGCTCAAGATATTCCTAAGCTCAACACCCCACCTCAACCTCAACGATTAATCGACCTCACGAAAGCCAGGAGACAAACTGGGATTAGATACCCCACTATGCCCGGCCGTAAATTCAAATGCTTTCCCCACCCAAGCATTCGCCAGGGAATTACGAGCACAAACGCTTAAAACCCTAAGGACTTGGCGGTGCCCCAAACCCACCTAGAGGAGCCTGTTCTATAATCGATAACCCACGCTACACCCAACCCCCCCTTGCCCAGAGCAGCCTACATACCGCCGTCGCCAGCTCACCTCCACTGAGAGCCCAACAGTGAGCACAACAGCTTAACCCGCTAGAAAGACAGGTCAAGGTATAGCCCATGGGAGGGAAGAAATGGGCTACATTTTCTGATTCAGACAACCAACGAAAGAGGGTCTGAACAACCCACCCTCGGAAGGCGGATTTAGCAGTAAGGCACGACCATCACGCCTGTCTTAAACCGGCCCTGGGACACGTACATACCGCCCGTCACCCTCCTCGTAAGCAAACCCCCCCCCCTCCAATTAAAACCACAACCTGCCAAAGATGAGGTAAGTCGTAACAAGGTAAGTGTACCGGAAGGTGCACTTAGCATATCAAGACGTAGCTAACCATCAAAGCACTCAGCTTACACCTGAAAGATACCTGTCCCCAACCCAGGTCGTCTTGAAGCCAACTTCTAGCCCCACCAACACTCGTAAAAATTCTTTTTTCCTCAACTAAAACATTCCACACACTTAGTATAGGCGATAGAAAAGTAATGCCAACTAAACAGGCGCGATAGAGACATGTACCGTAAGGGAAAGATGAAATAATAATGAAAACCCAGGCACAAAACAGCAAAGATTAACCCTTGTACCTTTTGCATCATGATTCAGCAAGAACAACCAAGCAAAATGAACTTAAGCTTGCCATCCCGAAACCCAAGCGAGCTACTCACAAGCAGCTACACATTGAGCGAACCCGTCTCTGTTGCAAAAGAGTGGGATGACTTGTTAGTAGAGGTGAAAAGCCAATCGAGCTGGGTGATAGCTGGTTGCCTGTGAAACGAATCTAAGTTCTACTCTGACAGCTCCCCACTGACCCCCCCCCCAACAAACCACCGTAGTCTCTCAGAAGCAACTTAAAGGGGGTACAGCCCCTTTAAAAAAGAACACAACCTCTCCTAGCGGATAACCCCCCCCCCCCCCCACCCATGTTGGCCTTCAAGCAGCCATCAACAAAGAGTGCGTCAAAGCTCATACACTGAAAAATACCATAACTGTGCGAATCCCTATGCATTGTAACAGGCCAACCTATCACAATAGGAGAACTTATGCTGAAATTAGTAACTAGGGACCATCCCTCACAAGCGCAAACTTACATGCTTTAATAATTACCCAAAACAGGGTACACCCATCCTAACAAGACCCAGTACCCCATAACCTGTTAAACCCACTCAGGAGCGCCCAACATGAACGATTCAAACCTGTAGAAGGAACTAGGCAAACTCCAGGGCCCGACTGTTTACCAAAAACATAGCCTTCAGCCCACCAAGTATTGAAGGTGATGCCTGCCCAGTGACACCAAGTTCAACGGCCGCGGTATCCTAACCGTGCGAAGGTAGCGCAATCAATTGTCCCATAAATCGAGACTTGTATGAATGGCTAAACGAGGTCCTAACTGTCTCCTACAGACAATCAGTGAAATTGATCCCCCCGTGCAAAAGCGAGGATGAAAACATAAGACGAGAAGACCCTGTGGAACTTTAAAATCAACGACCACACCACACAACCCCCAAACCTACAAGGCCCACTATCCTAACCCCCTCACTGGTCCGTATTTTTCGGCTGGGGCGGCCCTGGAGAAAAACAAACCCTCCAGAAACAAGACCCAACCTCTTAACAAAGAGCAACCCCTCAACGTGCTAACAGCCACCAGACCCAGTACAACTGATCAATGAACCAAGCTACCCCAGGGATAACAGCGCAATCCCCTTCAAGAGCCCATATCGACAAGGGGGTTTACGACCTCGATGTTGGATCAGGACACCCTAATGGTGCAGCCGCTATTAAGGGTTCGTTTGTTCAACGATTAACAGTCCTACGTGATCTGAGTTCAGACCGGAGTAATCCAGGTCGGTTTCTATCTATGACGAACTTCCCCTAGTACGAAAGGACCGGGAAAGTAAGGCCCATGCCTCAAGCACGCCTTCCTCTCAAGTACGGAATTCAACTAAACTACCTAAAGAGTCCCCCACACCCATCCTAAAAAAGGACCGCTAGCGTGGCAGAGCCCGGCTAAATGCAAAAGGCTTAAACCCTTTACCCAGAGGTTCAAATCCTCTCCCTAGCTCCCACCTTACCTATGACCCTAATCCCATCCCTAACTAACCTAACCCTTACACTTTCCTACGCCATCCCCATTCTAATCGCAGTGGCCTTCTTAACATTAGTTGAACGAAAAATCCTAAGCTACATACAAGCCCGAAAAGGTCCTAACATCGTCGGCCCATTCGGCCTCCTCCAACCCCTAGCAGATGGAGTAAAACTATTCATCAAAGAACCCATCCGCCCCTCTACCTCATCCCCCCTCCTGTTCCTTCTAACCCCCACCCTGGCCTTACTCCTCGCCCTTACCATTTGAATCCCACTCCCCCTCCCATTTCCCCTCACCGACCTCAATCTGGGCTTCCTATTCCTCCTCGCTATATCCAGCCTCGCAGTATACTCCATCCTATGATCCGGCTGAGCTTCAAACTCAAAATACGCCCTAATCGGGGCCCTTCGAGCAGTTGCACAAACCATCTCTTATGAGGTAACACTAGCAATCATCCTCTTATCCGTAATCACATTAAGTGGGAATTACACCCTAAGCACACTCGCTACTACCCAAGAACCCCTCTACTTAATTTTCTCCTCCTGACCCCTCGCTATAATATGATACATCTCTACACTTGCCGAAACAAACCGCGCCCCATTTGACCTAACCGAAGGTGAATCAGAACTCGTATCCGGTTTCAACGTTGAATACGCCGCAGGACCGTTCGCCCTCTTTTTCTTAGCCGAGTACGCCAATATCATGATAATAAACGCCTTGACCACCATCCTATTCCTTAACCCAAGCTGACTCAACCCCCCATCAGAACTCTTCCCAATAATCCTAGCCTCCAAAGTCCTACTTCTCTCCTCTGGCTTTCTCTGAATTCGCGCTTCATACCCTCGATTCCGCTACGACCAACTCATACACCTCTTATGAAAAAACTTCCTCCCCCTCACACTAGCCCTATGTCTCTGACACGTAAGCATACCCATTTCCTGTGCAGGCCTACCTCCTTACCTAAGGAAATGTGCCTGAACTCAAAGGGTCACTATGATAAAGTGAACATAGAGGTATACCAGCCCTCTCATTTCCTTCAAACCCACACTCACTTAACTTTAGAAAAGTAGGAATCGAACCTACACAGAAGAGATCAAAACCCTCCATACTTCCCTTATATTATTTTCTAGCAAGGTCAGCTAACAAAGCTATCGGGCCCATACCCCGAAAATGAAGGTTCAACCCCCTCCCCTGCTAATGAACCCCTACGCAAAATTAATCACACTAACAAGCCTCGCCCTAGGGACCACCATCACAATCTCCAGCAACCATTGAGCAATAGCCTGAACCGGCCTAGAAATCAACACCATCGCCATCATCCCCATAATTTCAAAATCTCACCACCCCCGAGCCATTGAAGCAGCAATCAAATATTTTTTAGTCCAAGCAGCCGCCTCCGCTTCCATCCTATTCTCAAGCCTAATTAATGCCTGATCTTGCGGTCAATGAGATATCACTCAACTAACCAATCCCGTATCATGCCTACTTCTCACCACTGCCATCGCCATAAAACTAGGCCTAGCTCCATTCCATTTCTGATTCCCAGAAGTCCTCCAAGGCTCATCCCTAACCACCTCACTCTTGCTATCAACAGTAATAAAATTCCCCCCCATTACAATCCTACTACTCACATCCAACTCCCTCAATCCTCCCCTCCTAACCCTCATAGCCATCATATCAGCAGCCCTAGGGGGTTGAATGGGCCTCAACCAAACTCAAATTCGAAAAGTCCTAGCCTTCTCCTCCATCTCCCATTTAGGGTGAATAACCATCATCATCATCTACACCCCCAAACTCACCCTCCTAACCTTCATCCTCTACACCATAATAACCTCAGCAATCTTCCTCTCCCTCAACACATCCAACACCACAAAACTATCAACATTAATAACATCATGAACAAAAACCCCCACACTCAACGCAACCCTCATACTAACCCTCCTCTCCCTCGCCGGTCTACCTCCCTTTGCCGGCTTCCTACCCAAATGACTCATCATCCAAGAACTAACCAAGCAAGAAATAACCCCCACAGCCCTAACTATCGCCCTCCTCTCCCTACTAAGCCTATTCTTCTACCTACGCCTCACCTACTTCTCATCCATCACACTCCCCCCCAACTCAACCAACCAAATAAAACACTGGTTTATCAACAAAAACACCAACCCCCTAATCGCCATCCTAACCTCCCTATCAACCCTCCTACTCCCACTCTCCCCTCTAATCTTATCCACCATTTAGAAACTTAGGATAACCAAACCAAACCGAAGGCCTTCAAAGCCTTAAATAAGAGTTAAACCCTCTTAGTTTCTGCTAAGACCCGCAGGATATTACCCTGCATCACCTGAATGCAACCCAGGCACTTTAATTAAGCTAGGACCTTAAACCCTCTCTAGACAGGTGGGCCTCGATCCCACAAAATTCTAGTTAACAGCTAGATGCCCCAACCTCACAGGCTTCCGTCTAAACCCAAGTCCCGGTGCACCTCTAATGCACATCGCAGAGCTTGCAACTCAACATGAATTTCACTACAGGACTGATAAGAAAGGGAATTAAACCCTTGTGAAAAGGACTACAGCCTAACGCCTCGACACTCGGCCATCTTACCTGTGACCTTCATTAACCGATGATTGTTTTCTACTAACCACAAAGACATTGGCACTTTATACCTCATCTTCGGCGCATGAGCTGGCATAATCGGCACAGCCCTCAGCCTCCTCATCCGTGCTGAACTAGGCCAACCGGGCACTCTTCTAGGCGACGACCAAATTTACAACGTCATTGTCACCGCACATGCATTCGTAATAATCTTCTTCATAGTTATACCCATCATAATCGGAGGGTTTGGAAACTGACTTGTACCCCTTATAATTGGAGCCCCCGACATAGCATTTCCCCGAATAAACAACATAAGTTTCTGACTCCTCCCCCCATCATTCCTCCTCCTTCTAGCCTCCTCCACAGTAGAAGCAGGAGCCGGAACAGGATGAACAGTCTACCCACCCCTCGCTGGTAACCTAGCCCACGCAGGAGCCTCGGTAGACCTAGCCATCTTCTCACTCCACCTAGCAGGTATCTCATCAATCCTTGGGGCAATCAACTTCATCACAACTGCCATCAACATAAAACCACCAGCCATCACACAATATCAAACCCCCCTATTCGTTTGATCCGTCCTAATTACCGCCGTCCTCCTACTCCTATCACTCCCAGTCCTGGCCGCTGGTATCACAATGCTCCTCACAGACCGCAACCTAAACACTACATTCTTCGACCCTGCTGGCGGGGGCGACCCAATCCTTTACCAACATCTCTTCTGATTTTTTGGCCACCCTGAAGTTTACATTCTTATTCTCCCAGGATTTGGTATCATTTCACACGTAGTCACATACTACACCGGTAAAAAAGAACCATTCGGCTACATAGGAATAGTATGAGCCATACTCTCTATTGGATTCCTCGGCTTCATTGTATGAGCCCACCACATATTCACCGTAGGAATAGACGTGGATACTCGAGCATACTTCACATCTGCAACCATAATCATTGCCATTCCAACGGGCATTAAAGTCTTCAGCTGATTAGCTACACTCCACGGAGGCACTATCAAATGAGACCCCCCCATGCTCTGAGCTCTAGGCTTCATCTTCCTATTCACCGTAGGGGGCCTAACTGGAATCGTACTAGCCAACTCTTCCCTAGACATTGCCCTCCACGACACTTACTACGTAGTTGCCCACTTCCACTATGTCCTATCAATAGGAGCTGTATTCGCTATCCTAGCAGGATTTACCCACTGATTTCCCCTATTCACAGGATATACCCTAAACAACACATGAGCCAAGGCCCACTTTGGAGTAATATTCACCGGAGTCAACCTGACATTCTTTCCCCAACACTTCCTCGGCCTGGCCGGCATGCCACGTCGATACTCAGACTACCCCGACGCCTACACCTTATGAAACACCATATCATCCATCGGCTCATTAATCTCAATAACAGCCGTTATCATACTCTTATTCATCATCTGAGAAGCCTTCGCATCCAAACGTAAAGTCCAACAACCAGAACTAACCCATACTAACATTGAATGAATCTACGGCTGCCCACCTCCTTACCACACCTTTGAAGAACCAGCCTATGTCCAAGTCCAAGAAAGGAAGGAATTGAACCCTCATACATTGGTTTCAAGCCAACCGCATTAAACCACTTATGCTTCTTTCTTTATGGCGCATTAGTAAACATATTACATGGCCTTGTCAAGACCAAATCACAGGCGAAACCCCTGTATGCCCCTCATGGCCAACCACTCTCAATTCGGATTCCAAGACGCCTCCTCACCTATCATAGAAGAACTCGTCGAATTCCACGACCACGCCCTCATAGTAGCATTAGCTATCTGTAGCTTAGTCCTATACCTCCTCACCCTGATACTAATAGAAAAACTCTCTTCCAACACAGTTGACGCCCAAGAAGTCGAACTGATTTGAACAATCCTCCCAGCTATCGTTCTCGTATTACTCGCCCTTCCCTCCCTACAAATTCTTTATATAATGGACGAAATTGACGAACCAGACCTAACCCTGAAAGCCATCGGCCACCAGTGATACTGAACTTACGAATACACAGACTTCAAGGACTTGTCATTCGACTCTTACATAATCCCAACAACAGAACTCCCCCTGGGCCACTTCCGCCTTCTTGAAGTAGACCATCGTGTTGTCATCCCAATGGAATCACCCATCCGTATCATTGTCACCGCTGACGACGTACTACACTCGTGAGCTATCCCAACCCTAGGAGTGAAAACTGATGCTATCCCTGGGCGACTAAACCAAACATCATTCATCACCACCCGCCCAGGAATTTTTTACGGTCAATGCTCCGAAATCTGTGGCGCAAATCATAGCTTCATACCCATTGTAGTTGAATCCACACCCCTTAACTTCTTCGAGACCTGATCATCTTCACTATCATCCTAATCGTCAAGAAGCTATGAACTCAGCGCTAGCCTTTTAAGCTAGAGAAAGTGGGATTTCCCCTCCTCGACGAAATGCCTCAGCTCAACCCAAACCCTTGATTCTTCATCATACTTCTATCATGACTGACCTTCTCACTCATAATCCAACCCAAACTTCTCTCATTCACCCACACTAATTCACCAACCAACAAAACCCCAACAACCACTAAAACCTCTCCCTGATCCTGACCATGAACCTAAGCTTCTTCGACCAATTTACTAGCCCACACCTCCTAGGAATCCCCCTGATCCTCCTCTCCATGCTATTCCCAACCCTCCTCATTCCCTCTCCAGATAACCGATGAGTCACCAACCGCCTATCCACCCTGCAATCATGATGCATTAGCCTGATCACCAAACAACTGATAACCCCACTGAATAAAAACGGCCACAAATGAGCCCTAATCCTTACATCCTTAATAATCCTCCTTCTATCAATCAACCTTCTGGGTCTTTTACCATACACATTCACTCCTACTACCCAACTATCCATAAACATAGCCCTCGCCTTCCCCCTATGACTAGCAACCCTCTTAACCGGCCTACGTAATCAACCCTCTGCCTCCCTAGGCCACCTTCTCCCCGAAGGCACACCCACTCCCCTGATCCCCGCACTAATCCTAATCGAAACAACCAGCCTACTTATCCGACCCCTAGCTCTGGGCGTTCGCTTAACAGCTAACCTCACAGCAGGCCATCTTCTTATCCAACTCATCTCCACCGCCTCAACCGCTCTCTTATCGATCATACCTGCAATCTCAATTCTCACCACCATCATTCTCCTCCTACTAACCATCCTCGAAGTAGCAGTAGCCATAATCCAAGCTTACGTCTTCGTCCTCCTCCTAAGCCTGTACCTACAAGAGAACATTTAATGGCCCACCAAGCCCACTCATACCACATAGTCGACCCCAGCCCATGACCACTCTTCGGCGCTACAGCCGCCCTACTGATAACTTCCGGCCTGATCATATGATTCCACTATAACTCCCCCTACCTTCTAACCTTGGGCATGCTCACTACAACCTTAGTCATACTGCAATGATGACGAGACATTGTACGTGAAGGAACTTTCCAAGGCCACCACACCCCCACGGTCCAAAAAGGCCTACGATATGGAATAATCCTGTTCATCACATCCGAGGTCTTCTTCTTCCTAGGCTTCTTCTGAGCCTTCTTCCACTCTAGCCTAGCGCCCACCCCAGAACTAGGAGGCCAGTGACCCCCTACCGGAATTAAACCCCTAAACCCCCTAGAAGTTCCCCTACTCAACACTGCCATCCTCCTGGCCTCAGGCATCACTGTTACTTGAGCCCACCATAGCATCACAGAAGCCGACCGAAAACAAGCAATCCAAGCCCTCACCCTAACTATCCTCTTAGGACTCTACTTCACCACCCTCCAAGCCATGGAATACCACGAAGCCTCATTCTCAATCGCTGACGGCGTTTATGGCTCAACCTTTTTTGTCGCCACGGGATTCCATGGCCTACACGTTATCATCGGCTCCTCTTTCCTTCTAGTTTGCCTACTTCGCCTAATCAAATTCCACTTCACCCCAAACCACCATTTCGGATTTGAAGCAGCAGCCTGATACTGACACTTTGTCGACGTCGTCTGATTATTCCTCTACATAACAATCTACTGATGAGGATCGTGCCCCTCTAGTATACTAATTACAATTGACTTCCAATCTCTAAAATCTGGTCCTAACCCAGAGAGGGGCAATAAACATAATCATACTCATACTATCCTTCTCCCTAACCCTAAGCATTGCCCTAATCACCCTTAACTTCTGACTCGCCCAAACTAACCCAGACTCAGAAAAGCTCTCCCCCTACGAATGCGGCTTTGACCCACTCGATCCGCTCGACTCCCATTTTCCATTCGATTCTTCCTCAGTAGCTATCCTATTCCTCCTATTCGACCTAGAAATCGCCCTCCTCCTCCCTCTCCCCTGAGCAACCCAACTTCAATCCCCCACCACCTCCCTAGCTTGAGCCTCTGCAATCATTCTCCTCCTCACCCTAGGACTCATCTATGAATGAATCCAAGGAGGATTAGAATGGGCAGAATAATTAGAGAGTTAGTCTAACAAAGACAGTTGATTTCGGCTCAACAAATCATAGCTCTACCCTATGACCCTCTTATGTCTGCCATACACCTGAGCTTCTACTCAGCTTTCACCCTAAGTTGCCTAGGACTGGCCTTTCACCGAACACATTTAGTCTCAGCCCTGTTATGTCTAGAAAGCATGATACTATCCCTGTATATAGCCCTCTCGATCTGACCAGTAGAAAACTGCACAACATCATCCACCCTCATCCCCCTGCTCATACTAACATTCTCAGCTTGCGAAGCCGGCACTGGCTTAGCTGCACTCGTGGCCTCCTCACGAACTCACGGTTCAGACCACCTACACAACCTAAACCTCCTACAATGCTAAAAATCATTATCCCAACAATCATACTTCTCCCCACAGCCATCCTATCTCCCACAAAATTCCTATGAACCAATATCACCTCCCACAGTCTCCTAATCGCCCTCATCAGCCTCCAATGATTAACCCCCTCCTACCTCCCCCACAAAAATCTAACCCCATGAATAGGCATTGATCAAATCTCTTCCCCCCTACTAGCCCTATCCTGCTGACTCCTCCCCCTCATAATCCTAGCTAGCCAAAACCACCTTCACCACGAACCTCCAGTGCGTAAACGAATCTTCATCACTACCCTCATTATAGTGCAGCCATTCATTATCCTAGCATTCTCCACTACCGAATTAATTCTATTCTATATCTCATTCGAAGCAACCCTAATCCCAACCTTAATTCTAATCACCCGATGGGGCAACCAACCAGAACGTTTAAGCGCTGGCATCTATCTCCTACTATATACTCTCATCAGCTCCCTCCCCCTCTTAGTCGCCCTACTCTACTTACACACACAAACCGGCACCCTTTACCTTCCCATAATTAAACTCGCCCCCCTTATTCCACCAACTGATTCCTGAATTACACCCCTAATAAACGTAGCCCTCCTACTAGCTTTCATAGTAAAAGCCCCCCTTTACGGAGTCCATCTCTGACTCCCCAAAGCCCACGTAGAAGCCCCAATCGCAGGTTCCATGCTTCTCGCAGCCCTACTACTTAAACTAGGGGGTTATGGTATCATACGCATCACCCTCCTAACCAAGTTCTCAGAACCCCTCCTCTACCCATTCTTAACCCTAGCCCTGTGAGGCGCACTAATGACCAGCTCAATTTGCCTACGCCAAACTGACCTAAAAGCCCTCATCGCCTACTCCTCCGTCAGCCATATAGGCCTAGTCATTGCTGCCACCATAATCCAAACTCACTGATCCTTCTCCGGAGCAATAATTCTTATAATCTCACATGGCCTAACATCCTCTATGCTTTTCTGCCTAGCTAATACAAACTACGAGCGAACCCATAGCCGAATCCTACTCCTAACCCGAGGCCTACAACCCCTCCTACCCCTCATAACAACATGATGACTCCTGGCTAACTTAACCAACATAGCCCTCCCACCCACCACAAATCTCATAGCAGAACTAACCATTATAATCTCCCTATTTAACTGATCCCCCCTAACACTCCTTCTCACAGGCTCCGCAGCCTTCCTCACTGCTTCCTATACCTTATTCATATTTCTCACAACCCAGCGAGGCCCCCTTCCCCCTCACATTACAACTATCCAAAACTCCTCCTCACGAGAACATATTCTAATAGCCCTCCACATCATCCCCCTACTTCTCCTCATCCTAAAGCCCGAACTTATCGCATAGCCACCCCAGGCAAGTATAGTTTAATCCAAACATTAGACTGTGACTCTGAAAATAGAAGTTAAACCCTTCTTACCTGCCGAGGGGAGGTAGACCAACAAGAACTGCTAACTCTTGCATCTGGGCTTAAACCCCCAGTCCCCTTACTTTTAAAGGATAGCAGTAATCCACTGGTCTTAGGAACCAATCACCTTGGTGCAAATCCAAGTAAAAGTAGTGGAAGTCACTCTCCTCCTCAACACCTCAATTCTTCTAACCCTCACAATCATCCTTGCACCCATCCTACTCCCTATAATCACAAACACCCCCCCAAACTCTCCTCCCACTATCACACGCTGCGTTAAAACTGCTTTCATAACAAGCCTCATTCCCATAACACTATTCTTATACTCAGGAACTGAAAGCATCATCTCTAACTGAGAGTGAAAATTCATCATAAACTTTAAAATCCCCCTCAGCTTTAAAATCGACCAATACTCATCAACATTCCTCCCCATTGCCCTATTCGTAACATGATCCATTCTCCAATTCGCCCTATGATACATGGCATCTGAACCTCACATTACAAAATTCTTCTCATACCTCTTAACCTTCCTAATCGCTATACTTCTCCTGACCACCGCCAACAACATGTTCCTCCTGTTTATCGGCTGAGAAGGAGTCGGAATCATATCCTTCCTTCTAATTGGCTGATGACATGCACGAGCAGAAGCCAATGCGGCCGCCCTCCAAGCCGTCCTCTACAATCGAATCGGAGACATTGGACTGATCCTCAGTATAGCTTGATTAGCCTCAACCATAAACACTTGAGAAATCCAACAAGCCTTTCTCCCCTCCCAAATCCCAACACTTCCTCTCCTAGGACTCATCCTAGCCGCCACAGGAAAATCAGCCCAATTCGGCCTCCACCCCTGACTCCCCGCTGCTATAGAAGGCCCTACCCCAGTATCCGCCCTCCTTCACTCCAGCACTATAGTAGTAGCCGGCATCTTCCTGCTCATCCGCACTCACCCCATACTCACCACCAACCCTACCGCTCTTACTCTATGCCTCTGCTTAGGAGCTCTCTCTACCCTATTCGCCGCTACATGTGCTCTAACACAAAATGACATCAAAAAAATCATCGCCTTCTCCACATCAAGTCAACTAGGCCTTATAATAGTTACAATTGGCTTAAATCTTCCACAACTTGCCTTCTTTCACATCTCAACCCATGCATTCTTCAAAGCCATACTCTTCCTTTGCTCAGGATCTATCATCCATAACCTCAACGGAGAACAAGACATCCGAAAAATAGGCGGCCTCCAAAAGATCCTCCCAACTACCACCTCTTGCCTTACTATTGGCAATCTAGCTCTAATAGGAACTCCATTCCTAGCAGGATTTTACTCCAAAGACCTCATCATCGAAAACCTCAACACATCCTACCTAAACTCATGAGCCCTCCTGCTAACCCTTCTAGCTACATCCTTCACCGCAACCTACAGCTTCCGCCTGACCATTCTAGTCCAAACAGGATACAACCGCCTACCTTCAATCTCCCCAATCAACGAAAACAACCCCCTAATCACCAACCCAATCACTCGCCTAGCCTTAGGCAGCATCCTAGCTGGTTTTCTCATCACATCCTTCATCCTCCCCTCAAAAACCCCACCAATAACCATACCCCCCTCTACAAAACTCGCAGCTATCATTGTCACATTACTAGGCATTATTCTAGCCCTAGAACTCTCAAATATAACCCACACCCTCACCCCCCCTAAACAAAACACTCTCCTCAACTTCTCCTCCTCACTCGGCTACTTCAACCCCCTAACCCACCGTATCAGTACCTCAAACCTTCTCAATACAGGCCAAAAAATCGCCACCCACCTAATCGACCTATCTTGATACAAAAAAATTGGCCCCGAAGGCCTCGCAGACCTCCAACGCATGATATCTGAGACCTCAACCCCCCTACACACAGGCCTCATCAAAACTTACTTAAGCACATTCGCCCTCTCCATTCTCATCATCTTAATCACCTACAGACACCCCATCCACTAATGGCCCCCAACCTCCGCAAATCCCACCCCCTCCTAAAAGTAATCAACAACTCCCTTATCGACCTCCCCGCCCCCTCCAACATCTCAGCATGATGAAACTTCGGCTCCCTCCTCGGCATTTGCCTAATGACACAAATCATCACGGGCCTCTTACTCGCCACCCACTACACCGCTGATACAACCCTAGCCTTCTCATCTGTTGCCCACACATGTCGCAACGTCCAATACGGCTGACTCATTCGCAACCTTCACGCTAACGGAGCCTCATTTTTCTTCATCTGTATCTACCTACACATCGGACGAGGATTCTACTACGGATCCTACCTATTCAAAGAAACCTGAAACACAGGGATTATCCTCCTCCTCACCCTCATAGCCACTGCCTTTGTTGGCTACGTCCTTCCCTGAGGACAAATATCATTCTGAGGGGCAACTGTTATTACCAACCTATTCTCAGCCTTTCCCTACATTGGCCAAACCATCGTCGAATGGGCCTGAGGTGGATTCTCCGTAGACAACCCAACCCTTACCCGATTCTTCGCCCTACACTTCCTCCTCCCCTTCCTAATCGCAGGACTCACCATAATCCACTTCACCTTCCTCCACGAATCCGGCTCAAACAATCCCCTTGGAATCGTTTCTGACTGCGATAAAATCCCCTTCCACCCCTATTTCTCCGTAAAAGATATCCTAGGATTCATATTCATACTCCTCCCCCTCGTAGCCCTAGCACTATTCTCACCCAACCTTTTAGGCGACCCAGAAAACTTTACACCAGCAAACCCCCTAGTTACACCCCCCCATATTAAACCAGAATGATACTTCCTATTCGCATATGCCATCCTCCGATCAATTCCCAACAAATTAGGCGGAGTCCTAGCCCTAGCTGCCTCCGTCCTAGTCCTATTCCTAGCCCCCCTCCTCCATACATCTAAACAACGCACAATAGCCTTCCGACCCTTCTCCCAACTCCTATTCTGAATACTAGTTGCCAACCTCCTCATCCTAACCTGAGTTGGCAGCCAACCAGTAGAACACCCTTTCATTATCATTGGCCAACTAGCCTCCATCGCCTACTTCCTCACAATCCTCATCCTCTTTCCCCTCGTTAGCCTCCTAGAGAACAAACTACTAAACTTCTAACTCTAATAGTTTATTAAAAACATTGGTCTTGTAAACCAAAGACTGAAGACACCCAATTCTTCTTAGAGTTTTACCTACCAAATAAAATAAAACGCTACCCCCCCCTCCCCCCATGAATGTATTTCATGCATTCATGTCTAGCCTATGTACTTCTGTGCATTCTATTAATTCTACAGTACACGGATATTCAACCTAGGACATAACACTAATGTATTTATGACATACGTGTCACTTTTCACATACCATCTTAATGCACTTCACCATCCTACTTTCTAAAGAACTACCTACATCATGGTCACAGGAATGAAGCCCTATAGTTCGTACTAAAACCCCTTTAATGCTTAGTTATACATATATATTATCCTACCACACGGCAGTGCTTGGTCAAATGAACTCCATGGTAACGGCCCATAAATTGCTATACCTTCTCGACGTGCCGGTAGCTGTCGTACCAGGTTATTTATTAATCGTTCACCTCACGTGAAATCAGCAACGCACCGCATGTAAGACCCTACGTTACTAGCTTCAGGCCCATACTTTCCCCCTACACCCCTAGCACAACTTGCTCTTTTGCGCCTCTGGTTCCTATCTCAGGGCCATCAACTGGTCCTTCCCTATATATTGCTTTTCATGAGACCACTGGTTGGGTCATATCTCACCATTGAGTTCTTAATCGCGTCACCCCAACCCTGGCACTTTTAGTCTTTTTTTTTTTGGGGCGTCTTCACTCTGCCCTTCAAAGTGCGGCGGGCGTATACAATCTATTGACGTGAGCATACAATGCCTATCGTCCTGTTTTGTGGCTCTCAGGAGTCACTGAAGCTGAGACGGTTTACGTGTATGGGGAATCATCCTAACACTGATGCACTTTGCTTTGCATTTGGTTATGATATATTTTATCCCTGATTCTTGATGTTCTATTTAATTAATGCCTGATGGACATAATTTTTCATATTCTCATATCCTCTAAGATCCCATCATTTTGAAAACGTCACTAGGCGTTTTCAGTATAAAAAACTTTACGAATCACGATCGTTTTTTTTTTCTTTTTTCTTTGTTTTTTTTTCGTTTTTTTTTCATTCATTTGCCGCCGACATACCTAACATTTAACGTTTATCATTCGATACGTTTAATCGTTCGTTTATCCACTAAATTCATTCGTTCTTTATTACCAATCCCCCTGCCCCTAAATTACACCATTCGTAATCAACGATCAACGTATTCCACACCTAACCACAACAGGGCAAATCCCTTTAACACCAATTCCCTTTCCCAATCAACCCCACCATCATCAGAGAAAAAGGGCTTAAACCTCTACCTCCAACTCCCAAAGCTGGTATTCTAAATTAAACTATTCTCTGCCACTACCCTAAACCGCCCGAATCGCCCCACAAGATAATCCACGTACTAACTCTAATACGACAAAAAGAGTCAACAACAACCCCCACCCAGCCACCAAAAACATTCCCACCCCCCAAGAATAAAACATAGCCACACCACTAAAATCCAATCGAACAAAAATCACTCCACCACTATCAACAGTCCACACCCCCAACTTTAGATACTCCCCTACACCACCAACAACTATGCCCATAACAAGCACTCCAACCAAACCCACCCCATATCCTAACACCCGCCAATCCCCCCAAGTCTCAGGAAAAGGATCTGCCGCCAAAGCCACTGAATATACAAAAACCACCAACATCCCCCCCAAATAGACTATAAACAACACCAACGCTACAAACGAAACCCCAAGACTCATCAATCACCCACACCCTACAACCGACCCCAACACCAAACCAACTACACCATAATAAGGAGACGGATTCGATGCAACCGCCAAACCTCCCAAAACAAAACACACCCCTAAGAGCAATATAAAATAAGTTATCATTAATTTCCACTTGGTTTCCACCCAAGACCTATGACTTGAAAAGCCATCGTTGTAATTCAACTATAGAAACACACCATATTTATAATTCGATATAACCCTGAAACATTGAGCAAAAAATGACAAACAAAACAACAAAC